AAAGGACTTGTGTTGGATTGGCACTGCATATACCTATATTTATATTATATACTAAATTTTGAGTTTTTAGATTAGATGGAGAATAAAAAAATTGAATCCATATAGAATAAAGAACTTCTATTCCTTGTTTGTTACTTGGTATTAGAGTTCAAATGAAAACCACCCAATTACAGGTAATGCCATAATTTTCTATTTTTTGAGGATCAATCAAATACGGTTTCCTTAGAAAATATTCTATAGAAAAGGATTCTATAAAAGCAATGAGAAATAGATACGAATAGACCAAGAAAGGAAATAAAAAAACATAGTATAGAAAAGATATCCAAAATGATATAGAAATCACTATCCTACCCTTAGTTTTTATTTCCTTAATTTAATTTTGTTTGATTAGGGCAAAATTCCTTAAAAACCTCTGCCTTTTTTAAAATATCCTGAACAGTTCCTGTAGGCTGAGCGCCTTTTTCAAGGAAATAGAGAATAGCGGGAACGTTTAAATAAGTTTGATTCTTGATCGGATCATAAAAACCCACTTTCCGAAGATCTCTTCCTTCTCTTCGAGATCGAACATCAATTGCAACGATTCGATAGACGGCTCATCGGGATAGATGTAGATGAAAAAGAACCCCCCCCCCCTAGAACCGTATAGGAAGTTTTCTCCTCGTACGGCTCGAGAAAAAATGATTCGAAGTTTTATCTATGGATAAAATTTGATTAGAATAAATAGGAAAGGAATCCGTAAAATAAATTAATAAATTCTATAATTTCAATTTCACTCATTTTTATTTAGCTTACTTCCTGAAGAAGAAAAAATCATTTGTACTCATAACTCAAGTTCAATAATATAATATCTCAAATATCTTAAAGAAAAATCTTTAATCTTTAATTTAATATATATATTTTTTTTTGAGTGGTCTTTAACCCACCCTTTTTGTCTCGTTTAAAATCTATTTTGATTCGTTATTCGGATCCGTGAGACAATTGAAGTGGTGTTTCCTTGTTCTGGGATCCTTTATCTTTGTTTTAAATCATTGGGTTTAGACATTACTTCGGTGCTTCTTAATCCTTTCAAAATGGTAGCAACATACCCCTTTTGCGATTTCTTTCTATCAAAGAATCATACCGACGGTTGATTCGTGCGCGATACACTGCGTATCGAAAAAGTTTTAGCCGTTCCAACAAATTTTTTGAATTGAAAAATTGCTCGAATCGGATCCTTTCGATTTCTATATCGAAGATATCGAAGATATACTTACGAAGTTGTTCCAATTTATGAATTGGCATTAACCCTAGATCGTTGCCCCTGAGAAATTAATCAATACTTTCTACTCGAGCTCCATCATGAACTATGTTACATTACAACCCAATAAAAAAAGAGAAGGGCTCTAGTAGAATAGAACAAATGACGTCGAGCCAAGAGCACCTTCATTCCTATATAAAATGGTGGATGTAAGAAAAAGAATCCACACCGGATCGTGTCCTTCAAGTCGCACGTTGCTTTCTACCGCATCGTTTTAAACGAAGTTTTACCATAACATTCCTCTAATTTGGAACCAGTACGGAATTGATTCAATTATGGAATCATGAATAGTCATTGGTTCAGTCGGTACAGAGACAAAGTAATTTATATTTTTTCTTATCTACATAGATTATTTTTCTGAAGAAATATTAGCAAGACCCCAGCTTTTTTGTATGAATGGAACGTTTTTTTATAAATATCTATTTCAAAAAAATATCTAACAGAAATATCTAGAAATCTAAACTAAATAGATATAGAAATAACATAACTAACAGAAATCACACGAAAAAAGAAATTCTATTTTACTCTGCCTCTTCAAGTGACTCAATAAGATAGACCGGCCCATTTCCAACTTCCCAAAGAGTCAACCCATAAGGAATCATTACAAATCTTGATACTTGAAAAAGTTTCCAACTTCTCCATCATTATTTGAGTCAAGTTTTACAGTAAAGACTCCCTTTTATTATCATTATCATAAGAAATAAGAAAGAAAAATCTCTGTTTCTTTTCGAATGGAATTGTCAATGATGTAAAGCAAATAAGCTAAATCAAACAATAAAAAAAAATATCGAAAATATATATCATATCATTGTTAAATAAAATATTTTAGGGATGCCAATTCTTTTTCACAAAAAGGGAAACACTATTGTCACTGAAACAGGATAAGAATACATACCTATAGGTTAAGCGCTTCCTCTTTTATATGTATTTTCATTTCATATTTTTTTTAACCTGATGAGGTTAAGTAATCTTTCTACAACTATGATCTACGGCCCATCTTAGCTTTATCTGGGTCACAAAGGGGTTCAGTTACTTTTGCATATCATTTGAACTCGATTTAGTTCAGTTTGTGAAAAACTCAGATATGCTTCCGCAAAGAATCATTCAAAATCAAAAAAGAAGGAAGAATAATAAAAGAAGGAAGAATAATATAATATTCTATGCAATATTAGACCTTGAAACAGAACCTCCTTGAACAAAAAACAAATATTAGGATACAATGGATACGCTCTGGGACGGAAGGATTCGAACCTCCGAATAGCGGGACCAAAACCCGTTGCCTTACCGCTTGGCTACGCCCCATTTCTATTTTTATTGGACACTAATACTAATAAAGAATAATATTGGTATTAAGTCTTCGTCAATTCCAGTCCAACTATCTAGAGAAATTTTCTTTATCTTTATAGAATCTATTATATTATATTATAGATTCATGCTAGGATTTTGGCATGTGTATATCTAGAATTCAACTGAATTTATTGATCATTACATATAATTCAATTAAGATATTGTATGAAAGTATGATTTCTTCTATTCTCCTTTGAGAATTGGAGGATTTTTGATTGAGCAGAAAAAAAAAAGAAGGATTTTTTTGTTTACCTTACTTTCTTCATTTTTCCTTAACTCAATCAAAATGCAATTATTTCGACGAAAAAAAAGTCTGTTATGCTTAATATTTTTAGTTTGATCTGTCTTAATTCTGCCCTTTATCCGACTAGTCTTTTCTTCGCCAAATTGCCCGAAGCCTATGCTTTTTTGAATCCAATCGTAGATGTCATGCCAGTTATACCCCTGTTCTTTTTTCTTTTAGCCTTTGTTTGGCAAGCTGCTGTAAGTTTTCGATAAGAGCTTTAATACTATCCTAGAAAATTCATGATTTATTCGAGAAAAATTATAACAATTGATAAGATCAAATAAGTCTGACAGTATGAACCTTCGATTCAAACTCTCGGATAGTCGCGAGAAATCCGGCTCGCCCTATTTCCTTTCCCCATTTTAATCCTTTTTCGGGGAAATACCTTATGAGCTTAGGGTCCCTTAGAATATCTAATTGTGGATATGAAAGTGATTTGTGGTAATTAAATTAAAGACTCTTATTACAAATTTCAACTTCATTTGATTTGAATTTCTGAACATTCTTTTCTATATTTCTGAACATTCTTTTCTATTTCTATAATTCATTTCTTGGTGTCAAAATAGGATATGTGATATAAAAGTGGAGGATCTATTATCTTTTCTCGTTTTTCTTTTTCAAAAAATGATCTTGGAGGTTGTGTAATGCTTACTCTCAAACTTTTCGTTTACACAGTAGTAATATTCTTTGTTTCTCTCTTCATTTTTGGATTCCTATCCAATGATCCAGGACGTAATCCTGGACGTGAAGAATAAAATAAAAATTTAGTTTTTCTTGTTTGATTTTACAATTTTATTAAGATTTTATTTTAGCTATTCCACATATTTAATTTAATTAGGAAAAAAAATAAAAAGGGGTTTGCAAAAATTGAAAGAAAAAAATAGAAAGTCATCAACGGAAACGGAAAGAGAGGGATTCGAACCCTCGGTACGAATAACTCGTACAACGGATTAGCAATCCGCCGCTTTCGTCCACTCAGCCATCTCTCCCAATTGAAAAAGATAATTACTATGTTACATTACACATCAAGTAAGGATTAAATAAAGTATTTCTTTTACATTCTTTATCGTTATTATAGAATTAGCAATTCCATTTAGATGCTCGAAAGATCCAAATAGAATAGAAAGATAAATAAAGAAGACCTTCTTGCTTTTATTTTGTTCGAAGTGCCTTTTGGGCCTGGCCCGGTCAATACCCAGCCGGGCCTTTTTTTGTTCCAATGAATTCCCGTTTTTTTGTTTATAGGCAACATACTCTAAATAGCCAATTTGGTATCTGTGTAAAAATTTCCCTTCTGGGGTTTACATATACTTATCATTTTTGTTATAATAGAATCCAGAAATTGAGAAGGATTTTTGATTCAAAAAAATCAATTAAGTATGTATCCATTTGTATTTTCTTATGTCATTAGGGAAACCTAATTTTAGATTCAAATCCAAGAATAAGTCACGAATTCTCAGTCAACGAATAGTTAATGGTTCCCTTTTGTCATAAATTTCGGCTTTTTTAAGCGAAAATAGACATTTGATTTTTCAATAGAAAGGTGAGTGGAAGTTTTTCGGCATTGTGGGAAGATACGATACAATCAATCAAGGGGTAGATCAAATACATTACAATAAATAAATTAATTAAATACAATAAGAAAGGATAAAAACTTTTCTAATTTTTATACATAAATTTAGATTTAGAAAAAGGATTAAAAAGGGGATGCAAGATGCAAGTACAAAAAACTAAAGTTTAGTAATCCAACCGAAAAAGAAAAATTTTTTCCTATTGTGTATCGTTTTGGCGGCATGGCCGAGTGGTAAGGCGGGGGACTGCAAATCCTTTTTCCCCAGTTCAAATCCGGGTGCCGCCTCATCAACAAATGAATCTAAATCTCTTATTCTGTTCTGCTGTCTTATTCTGTTCTGCTGTCTTATTCTGTTCTGGGGATTTTGTAAAAGCTTGGAAATCCTTGAATCTAAAATTCAAAGAAAGATTATATTGGATGGATTTTTTTTTATAGTTTATAGAAAACAAAAAGTGCAAAAAAATTATTTTTTTTAGACCCGTCGTCAAGAGTATAATATACTATCTCCCAACTCCTTCAGAGAGACAATCGGGAAAGGGTACAAATTAGATCAAATAGGAAATAAAAGTATGTAATAGATAGCAATTTTTTTTACTTTGAAGGGCAAGAAAAAGTTTTTTTATTACTAGATAGAATAGATGTTCCATTCCATTAGTAACATTCCCTTATAGTGTCATTGTATATTTTACTTGTATTTAGTCTTTCCCGATTAGAAATCATATAGGAATTTTTGAAATGGATTTATTTGACTGGTTCATCAATAGTGTTCGGCCAGAATCCCTTTTTGACTCTGGACCATTCATTCTACTATTATTAGTGAGCAATAATGGAATAATTCTATCATAGAGATAAGGGATATAATTCACATGGATATAGTAAGTCTCGCTTGGGCTGCTTTAATGGTAGTCTTTACATTTTCCCTTTCACTCGTAGTATGGGGAAGAAGTGGACTTTAGAAGCACTCCTAATTTAGTTAACGGTATCAATTTTTTATAGATCGTTCTGCAACGCATTTTTTATTTAAATTGAAAATTATTTCAATTTAAATAAAAAGATCCTCGTTTCAAAATTCCCTTGGATTCCAGTGGAGAAATGTATTCTATAACAGTAAAACGATTTTTTCAGATTCATCGGAATAAATAGATGTATCAAAGAAATAGAATCGGGTCCTACGTCAATTCCATATATGGATTAATAACTACATAGATTGAAGATAGAAGCTAATATAGTATACCAACTTTATTAGAAAGTCAAGTACAATTTTATTTTATACATTACTATAACACTAATAGAGAGTATGATAAGAAAAAAATTTCTTTCTTACCATACTCTCGGATCTCATAGAATACCGCCGATTATAGCCCGTTGATTTCATTTAATAGAATACTTTTCTTTTGATTTCTTCAAATATGGATAAGAATTCAGAAGTCAAGTTTCATTCAAAGTAATTAATCGTTTTGACTGACTGTTTTTACGTAAATTATAAGTAGAAAGGCAGTAGGAACTAAAATGAACAGTGCAGTAGCAATAAATGCAAGAATATTTACTTCCATAATCTCATCGTTTTTTTATTTCACAATAACTCGGGATTTAATCCCATAGAGATGATAAATCTTTCACCTATCAATTCAATGAATGCATTACCTATCGACGATCTTGAATCGGATCAATATCATATCATGAATAACAATATCTGAGCTATTAAATTAATTCGTCGTCGAGAATTGAATAGTATAACATACGAAGATCCTTTATCCATACCGAATCCAATCTTGGATTCCCGGACCGAGCAAAAATTCCTTTTTTATACTTCTTTTCTGTTCTTTTTTTTGTATGTAGTCAAACGAAGTATCATCTAACCACCCATCCGTTTCCATTAAAAACCCAAAAAGAGAGGAATTAGGTTCTAAATTTTAATGATCCAATTTTCTTTGGAAGACAAAGAAGTATGAGAAAGATGAGGCGCGGGATAAAAGATGGAATATTCTATCAACTTCACTATTTTAGTTATTTTAATTTTAGTTTAGGGTTTATTCTTTCTTTGACAGAATCCTGAAAAAAAAAAAAAAAAAAAGAGAGGAAACCTCTTCGGGATTCAATTATGCTCTCTGTCCCCTCTTTCACAGAAAATGGAGAGGCGAATTGATGTACTTATTGGATCCGTCGGGACTGACGGGGCTCGAACCCGCAACGTCCGCCTTGACAGGGCGGTGCTCTAGCCTATTGAACTACAATCCCAGGGAAATAAGAAGAGATCTAGCAGAAATTTTGAATTCTTTTTTATTATCTTGTATCAGGTAGGGTATTTCTTAAGAACAAGAGAGTTCTACCGTCTGATAGTAGATTGGCAAATTGTTGGGCCGAGCTGGATTTGAACCAGCGTAGACATATTGTCAACGAATTTACAGTCCGCCCCCATTAACCACTCGGGCATCGACCCAACGCCTAAATTTTTTAGACGTTCCATAATAAACTTCCTTTCGTCTACCAGGCAGACTTGACAAATACGGCTACGGATCATTTGATAGAAAATACCACTCCTATAGTCTTGAGTCTTGGTACACCCCCAGAGGGACTTGAACCCTCGTTTTCTCCGTGAAAGAGAGAGGTCGTAACCACTGGACCATAGGGGCCTACGGCCGCCTTCATAAATCAACTAGAAATAAAAGGTCCCGAGTGCCGGCCAAATCAAAAAGCACTAGAATCAACTAGAAATAAAAGGTCCCGAGTGCCGGCCAAATCAAAAAGCACTAGAATATGGGTAATAAGACAAATACCATAGGTAATAAGAAAAATACCTTGAGGTAATATAAAAATAGAATAGGAAAAACATAATAGGTAATAAGGCCTAGTAGGGCTACCTTATTAACTTTAACTTAATATAACTCAGGCCGAGATCCGTCTTTAGTAGATCCATAGTATATAAATCAAACGGAAAAACTCCTTAAGTATTCTGGGGGTTAGTTAATGGTAATCAAATCAAACTTTACCATTAAA